AAAAAATTGTTGGATTTTTTAGCATTGAGAAAATTTAACCACAAGTTCAATAGAGCTTTTTAGGCTTTTTTTTGAAAAACTTTTTAGGGGTTAATGTCATATATATATATATATATAATGCGGATGGCTAACCCATATTTCAACTTGTTAGTCTGGGCGCTCTCGAACCTTCCTTGCTTTTGGGGTTTGACAAGGAGAACAGGATTTGCTGAGCGTAGGGGGTAAGGGGGTTTGTCGCGTAGAAACCGAAGAAGGGGGCGTATATATCAGGGTAGATTGAAGAAAGACAGATACGTTATGCACTTGATATAGTATAATGTAATTCTTAAGTTATGTCTATTAATCATTAACCTAATTTACCCATGCAAGGAAATGTACCACCTTTAAGATGTTAATTGTGCCTGCACTCTGAGATGTAAGTGAAAGGTAACCAAAAAAAAGAACGTTATGCATATAAAAGAATGCCCGGCATGTGGGGTAATGAGGAGTATGTAATTACACCAATAGCCGGATGCCAGAACACTCTATATAAAGGGATTAAACATGCCATGCCCGTGAGATTTGAATCAGATGCAAGGAATAATTCACAATATGCCACCTTCCATAATATGTCCCTGATTCTATCATGCATGATATGCCTTACATGACAAGGTTGGTGGTCTCTTACTGCATTAAGATTATCTTAGTAAATCCTAGTTAGTTATTTCAAGGAAAATGTTGAGTGCGATATTTAGGGGAATAACCTATAACCCGGGTTAATATAAATTATTTCTGAGTCTTAATAATATGCTTATGTACGTCTTAGACATTAGTACTTGCTTTTAGGTTAAAATAAATGTATGGTGATAATACATATATAATCCTAGTATATTGCATATATTGGGTTTATGCACGTCTTAGATGCTAGTACTTGCTTTTAGGTTAAAATAAATGTATGGTGATAATACATAGCTATATTATACCTGCATGATACAGGTGTATAATAAGAGATCAGTACATGCTTTTGTACCGGGGATAGGTGCTATATACGGATATGTAACCATAGTGGTCCATCAGAAAATAGTTTAATTTTAGAATCCTGGCTTTGGGAGCCAGGGGTGGGAGTTAAAATCTCCTTTTTCTGGGCGCTAGGAGGGGGTTTAACCCTCGATCTTCGGATTACAAGACCGATGCTTTCAAACTAAGCTACTAGGGCAAGCTCATTTTAATGCTTTATTCTCTGCTCATCCTGCAAGTGGGGCAAGAAGGAGGAATAATGCAAAGTATAGAACTGAAGCGACTTGGCCAATGATAATGTATGGGTGTTCTACAGGCATGCCTCCGATTCATGTTAAAATAACTATATCTGCCACTAAGGTTCAAAATAAGAACTGGGTGATGGGTCGGAAGGTTAGTCCTCGTTGTTTAGAGGTGTGTAGAATTGGAACTACTAATAGTACTAAAATGCTGAATAATAATGCTAAGACACCTCCTAGTTTGTTTGGAATAGATCGTAGAATGGCGTAGGCAAATAGGAAGTATCACTCCGGTTGGATGTGTGGCGGGGTGACCAGCGGGTTTGCCGGGGTGAAATTTTCTGGGTCGCCGAGCAGGGTAGGTGAGAACAAGGTGAGGGATGTAAGAGCTAACAGCATTAGTACGAAGCCAAGAAGATCTTTATAGGAAAAGTAGGGGTGGAAGGAGATTTTATCCGCGTCGGAGTTTAGCCCGGCAGGATTGTTAGAGCCTGTCTCGTGGAGGAATAATAAGTGAAGGACAGTTGCTCCGGCGATGACAAATGGGAATAGGAAGTGGAAGGCGAAGAATCGTGTTAGTGTTGCGTTATCTACTGAAAACCCTCCTCAAATTCATTGGACGAGGGTGTCTCCTATGTAAGGTACTGCTGATAGAAGGTTGGTAATGACGGTGGCACCTCAGAAAGACATTTGACCTCATGGAAGTACATAGCCGACAAAGGCTGTCATTATTACCAGAAGAAGTAGGACTACTCCAATATTTCAGGTTTCTTTGTAAAGATAGGACCCGTAGTAAAGTCCGCGAGCAATATGCATGTAGATGCAGATGAAGAAAAATGATGCTCCGTTGGCATGTATATTCCGAATAAGTCAGCCATGGTTAACGTCGCGGCAAATATGAGTGACGGACGAAAATGCGGTTGAGATGTCAGAGGTATAGTGCATCGCTAGAAATAATCCGGTAAGGATTTGAGTAATTAAGCATAATCCTAGCAGGGATCCGAAGTTCCATAGTGCTGAGATGTTTGATGGTGTTGGAAGGTCAACTAGTGCATCGTTAGCGATTTTAATTAGCGGGTGGGTTTTTCGTAGGCTTGCCATTAATTGTTCCTGTAGTTGAATTACAACGGTGGTTCTTCAAGTCATTAGTCTCGGTTAAAGTCTGAGCGGGAACCATGACTTATTTTGTGTCTTTATTATTGATAGCCTTAATTATAGGATTGATTGCTGTTGCGTCTAATCCTACGCCTTATTTTGCTGCTTTAGGTTTAATGGTGGCGGCTGGAGTTGGATGTGGGGTGTTAATTGGCAGCGGAGGGCCCTTCTTGTCTTTAGTTCTTTTTTTAATTTATCTGGGTGGGATACTTGTAGTGTTTGCTTATTCGGCGGCATTGGCTGCTGAGCCTTTTCCGGAGGCTTGGGGAAGCCGTTCGGTAATAGGGTATGTGTTGGTTTATCTATTAGGGGTTGTATTAATAGGCGGATTATTCTGAGGGGGGTGACATGAGGGTTCTTGGGCAGCTATTGATGATTTAAAAGAGTTTTCTGTTTTACGAGGAGATGTTGGGGGTGTGGCTATAATATACTCTTTTGGGGGAACAATGTTGGTTATTTGTGCTTGGGTGTTGCTATTAACTCTACTTGTTGTGTTAGAGTTGACCCGGGGCTTAAGCCGTGGGACACTTCGAGCGGTTTAGATAAGAATTAGGGTAATTGCTAGGATTATGGTTAGAAGGAAAATGGTTAGAAACTTCTTGATTGTTCCTCGTGAAATGTTGCTTATTATTTGAGCCAATATTATTTGGGTAAGAGTAATTGATTTTGGGCCTGTAATTTCAAGTCAGGTTTGGTCAAGTTTAGTGGCAGTTGATCGTCCGAGGGTTAGACTAGCCTTAGGGGAGAGTCGGTGTATTAATGAAGGGAAATACCCTAGTATGTTTGAGAAGTGGTGGGGGGAGTTTTTGTAGACAGTTTTGTAAGGGTTGTTGGTTTTAGCTGCAAGTTCTATGGCTACAAGAAGACCGGTGATGGCGACTATGAGGGCTGTTACTTTCAGGGCAGTAGGTATAGTTATTACTGGCGTTTTTATAGGCAGGAAGTTACATGTAATGACAAGCCCTGCAATAATACTTCCTCAGGCAAGTCGTTTAACAGGTTGAATTATAAGTGGGTTATTCTCGTTAATAGGGGATAATGGGAGGAACCGTGGAGATCCCATGGTTACGAAGTATACTACACGGAAGCTGTAAACTGCAGTGAAGGATGTAGCAATGAGTGTTAGGATGAGGGCTCAGGCGTTGAGGTAGGAAGTGTTAAGGGCTTCAATAATAGCGTCTTTTGAGAAGAACCCAGCGAGGAATGGGGTGCCTGCTAGTGCTAGACTCCCAATTGTAAGGCATGTTGAGGTAATAGGTAGGAGTTTATGGAGGCCGCCCATTTTCCGAATGTCTTGTTCATCATTTAGGCTATGGATAATAGATCCCGAGCAAAGGAAGAGTATAGCTTTAAAGAATGCATGCGTACAAATATGAAGAAATGCTAGCTGTGGTTGATTTAGTCCAATTGTGACCATTATAAGTCCAAGCTGACTTGATGTTGAGAAAGCGACAATTTTCTTGATGTCATTTTGGGTTAGTGCGCAGGTGGCTGTATATAAAGTGGTAAGGGCTCCCAAGCACAAACAACCTGATAGTGCTAGTTTATTGTCTTCTATTAATGGGTGTAGGCGAATTAATAGAAAAATGCCTGCGACTACTATTGTGCTAGAGTGGAGTAGCGCGGATACTGGCGTCGGGCCCTCTATGGCGGATGGAAGTCATGGGTGTAGGCCAAATTGGGCCGACTTTCCCGCTGCCGCAAGGATGAGTGCAATTAGTGGAGTTGTTATGTCGTAGTTTTTTGACAAAGCAAATACCTGTTGTATTTCTCAGGAGTTTAGGTTTATGGCAAATCAGGCTATAGCTAGAATTAGCCCGATATCCCCTACCCGGTTATAAATTACCGCTTGGAGGCTTGCAGTATTAGCGTCTGCTCGTCCATGTCATCAGCCGATAAGCAGAAACGATATAATGCCAACTCCTTCTCAGCCAATGAATAATTGAAATAAATTATTGGCTGTAACAAGGATAATTATGGCTACTAGGAATAGCAGTAAATATTTGAAGAATCGGTTTATATTGGGGTCAGAGTGCATATATCATAGTGCAAACTCTAAAATAGACCATGTTACAAAAAGGGCAATAGGGGTAAAAATAAGGGAGTAGTGATCAAACTTAAAGCTAATATTAACGTCAAACATTTGTGTATTTATTCACTGTCAGTTTGTAGTAATATTTTCTGCTCCTTGGGCTAAGTAAATCATAAGTGGTAGGAGGCTTACGAAGAATGCTGTACTAACAGCAGTTTTTACGTAGGTGCTTGCTCAGTCAGGTTCTTGAGGTTTTGGGCTTAGTGTTATGAGCAGAGGTAAAATAAGAATTGTAACAATTAAAAGGAATGAGGAGGATATGACTAGGGCTGTTGAGGTCATAGCTTCCGCTTGGATTTGCACCAAGAGTTTTTGGTTCCTAAGACCAACGGATGAGCTGTTATCCTTCAGAAGCGTAAAGAAGCCGAGGATTTTAACCTCGGGGCATAAGTATTAGCAGCACTTATTGATTTCTGTCCTTCCTTGGTGAGTAAGGGGGTTTTAACCCCTATCTTCAGAATCACAATCTGATATTTTGGTTAAACTATACTTACTAGTAACATCACCCTCACATAAGTTCCGGTTTTGTTACGAGGAGAAGTACTGGAATGAGGTGAAGGGCTATTAACAGGTGTTCTCGGGTGTGGAATGGTGAGAGTTTCATAATGTGATGTGGTGTTGGGCCACGTTGAGATATTAGAAATATGTAGAGGGAGTAAGCTGCAGTAATTAATGTACCTAATCCAGTGAGTGCAATAGTTCAGGGGGATCAGCTGAAGAGGGTTGTGATAATTATGAGTTCTCCCATTAGATTAGGAAGTGGAGGCAGTGCTAGGTTAGCTAAGTTTGCAATGAATCATCAGACGGCGGTGAGCGGAAAAATTACTTGTAGGCCTCGGGCGAGGACTATGGTTCGGCTATGAGTTCGTTCGTAAGCTGTGTTAGCCAAGCAGAATAGTATAGAGGATACTAGGCCGTGGGCAATTATAAGAATAATTGCTCCCGTAAATCCTCATGGGGTTTGGATTAGAATTCCCCCTGCTACAAGGCCTATATGACTTACAGAGGAGTAGGCGATTAGTGATTTAAGGTCAGTTTGCCGTAGACAGATAGACCCTGTCATAATAATACCTCAAAGTGCTAAAACGATAAATGGGTAGGCTAGGTCTTTAGAGAGTGGGTCTAGTATTATTATTATACGTATTATACCGTATCCTCCAAGTTTCAGTAGAATTGCTGCTAGAACCATAGACCCTGCAACGGGGGCTTCTACATGTGCTTTTGGGAGTCATAGATGTACACCATAGAGGGGTATTTTTACTAAGAAGGCGATTAAGCAACCTGCTCATCAGATTTTATGGCTTCAGGAGCTTATTAAAATTGGAGGGGTGTATTGAATAATTAATAAGGATAAAGTTCCTGTAGATTGTTGGAGAAGGAGTAGGGCTACTAAAAGGGGTAGAGACCCGGCTAGAGTATAAAACAAAAAATAGGTACCTGCGTTAAGGCGTTCGGTTTGATTCCCTCAACGGGTAATAATAATAAGAGTAGGGATAAGAGTGGCTTCAAATATGATATAAAATATGATGATTTCTGTGGCGCCGAAGGCTATGATTAAGAAGGTTTGTAGTGAAGTAAGAAGTGTAATATATAGGCGTTGACGTGTAATAGGTTCAGGGTTAATATGGTTTTGGCTAGCTAAGATTATTAAGGGGAGGAGTCAGCATGTTAAGACTAAAAGAGGCGTTGATAGGGGGTCTGTAGCTAAGTAGGTATTAGATGAGGTTCACCCAGTTTCTGAGGTTCAGCTAAATCATGTGAGGCTGGTAAGGGCAATTAGGAGGCCGTGGGTAGCGGTGGTTGTTCATAATCACTTAGGAGAGGCTAGCCAGATTGTTGGGAATATTATAATCGTAGGAATTAAAATTTTTAGCATTGTAGGAGATTAAGGTTTTGTAAGCGGTCAGTGCCGTGGGTCCGGGCTGTGGCTACTAAGAGTGCAAGGCCGGTACTTGCTTCACAAGCGGAAAAAGCTAGTAATAGTATAGGGGCAGTGGAGAAGCTTGTTGATTCAAATTGTAGTGTTCAGAGGGCTAGTGCAATAAATAGGGATAGCATCATTCCTTCTAAGCATAAGAGTGCAGAGAGTAGGTGTGTACGATGAAATGCTAGTCCTATGAGTCCTAATATAAATGCTGAGGTAAAGCTAAAGTGTACTGGTGTCATAAGGGGGCCGTGGATTTAAACCACAATTTTATGAGCCGAAATCAAAGGTCTTTTTTAGACTAGCCCCCTATTCTGCTCATTCTAGGCCCCCTTGGGTTCATTCGTAAATTAACCCGAGGGTCAATAGGATTAGGACGGTGGTGGCTCAAAAGAATGTTCCGGTTGGGCTGTGAAGTTGATCTCCTCATGGTAGTGGGAGGAGAAGGGCAATTTCTAGATCAAATAAAAGGAATAGGATTGCTACTAGAAAGAATCGCAAGGAAAATGGTAATCGGGCTGATCCTAGCGGGTCAAATCCGCACTCATAAGGGGAGAGCTTTTCTGCGTCTGGGTTTATTTGTGGTAGTCAGAAAGATACAATTGCTAGGATTGATGATAGGGCTACAGCAATAATAAAAATAGTTGTAATTAAGTTCATTATCTTTCCTTGGGGTTTAACCAAGACTAAATGATTGGAAGTCACTTGTACAAACTTTAATACTAGAAAGATATGAGCCTCATCAATAGATTGATACGTATAGGAATAATCATACTACGTCTACAAAGTGTCAGTATCAAGCAGCGGCTTCAAAGCCAAAGTGATGTTCGGATGTAAAGTGGTATTGAATTTGGCGGAGAAGACATACAGCTAGGAAGGTTGAGCCAATAATGACATGTAGACCGTGGAATCCTGTAGCTACAAAGAATGTTGAGCCATATACTCCATCTGCAATTGTAAAAGGTGCTTCATAGTATTCTATTGCTTGGAGGGCAGTAAAATAGAAACCCAGTAGAATGGTAAGTGCAAGGGATTGAATAGCTTGTTTTCGCTCACCTTCTATGATACTGTGGTGGGCCCATGTAACTGTTACCCCAGATGCTAATAATACGGCTGTGTTAAGGAGAGGGACTTCAAAGGGGTCTAGTGTAGTGATTCCTGTGGGAGGTCAGCATCCGCCTAGTTCAGGTGTTGGAGCTAGGCTTGAGTGATAGAAGGCTCAGAAGAAGCCTAAGAAAAAGAACACTTCGGAAGTAATAAATAAGATTATTCCATATCGTAGTCCTTTTTGTACCGGTGGTGTGTGATGACCTTGGAAGGTTCCTTCTCGGATAATATCACGTCATCATTGAAACATTGTAAGAAGTAGCAGAATTAACCCAAGGGTTATTAGTGTTACTGAGTGGAAGTGGAACCAGATTGCTAGGCCGGATGTTATTAGTAGGGCACCGACGGCTCCGGTTAGTGGTCATGGGCTAGGATCAACCATATGATATGCATGTGCTTGGTGGGCCATTAAACGTTTTCCTGTAGATAAAGGCTTAGAAGCAGTACAAACACGTAGGCTTGAATTATTGCTACTGCAACCTCTAGAAGCGTTAAAAGGAATAGAACAGCGGCTGTGAGGATTGCCACGGTTGGTATTATAGGTAACAGAACAAATACGGCCGTGGCAATAAGTTGAATAAGAAGGTGGCCTGCGGTCAAGTTGGCTGTAAGCCGGACTCCTAGGGCTAGTGGTCGAATAAATAGACTAATTGTCTCGATAATAATTAGCACAGGGATTAAAGGAATAGGGGTTCCTTCGGGCAGTAGATGTCCAAGGGCAACTGTTGGTTGGTTTCGCATACCAATAATAACTGTAGCAAGTCATAATGGCACGGCAAGTCCTATATTTAGTGATAATTGTGTTGTAGGGGTGAAGGTATATGGTAGAAGGCCTAATATATTAATAGTGATGAGGAATACTATCAATGAGGTTAACATTAGGGCCCATTTATGTCCTCCTACATTCAAGGGCATTAGTAGTTGATTAGTGAAGCGGTTAATAAATCATGCTTGAAGTGTGGTAAGTCGGCTATTTATTCAGCGAGATGAAGGGGTGGGGAACAATACTCATGGAAGTGCGATTGCAATAGCGATGAGTGGAATTCCTAGGAAAGAGGGGCTTGCAAATTGATCAAAGAAGCTTGCTATCATGGTCAGTTTCAGGAGTCGGTTTTATGTTTTTCTTCACTTATTGGGGCTGGTTCATTAGGTGTTAAATGATTTAAGACTTTGGTTGGGGTAATGGTGAGGAAAATGAATCATGAAAATACTAGAATTGCGAATCAAGGGTTGGGGTTAAGTTGAGGCATGTCACTAGAGGTGGTCGGTAGGCACCAAACTTTGGCTTAAAAGGCCAACGCTTTGTCCGATAATTAGCTTCCTAGTGAGGCGTCTTCTAGCATTAGTGTGGATCAGCTCTCAAAATGTTTTAATGGGACAGCTTCAACCACAATAGGTATAAAGCTGTGGTTGGCTCCACAAATTTCAGAGCATTGTCCGTAAAATACACCTGGTCGTGAGGCAATAAAGGCAGTTTGGTTTAATCGTCCGGGCACTGCGTCTATTTTAACACCGAGAGATGGGATAGCTCAGGAGTGCAATACGTCCTCGGCGGATACTAAAACACGAATCGGTGATTCTATTGGAACTACTATTCGGTGGTCCGTTTCTAGAAGTCGAAATTGTCCTGGTGTGAGATCTTGAGTGGGAATTATGTATGAGTCGAATCCTAGGTCTTCATAATCTGTGTATTCATAGCTTCAGTATCATTGGTGTCCTATAGCTTTAATTGTTAAGTGGGGGTCATTAACTTCATCTATAAGATATAAAATTCGAAGGGAAGGAAGGGCAATTAGAACTAGAATTACTGCCGGTAAAACCGTTCATACAATTTCGATTTCTTGAGAGTCTAAGATATATTTGTTGGTAAGTTTTGTTGAAACTATTGCAACAATAATGTAGAGTACTATTGTGCTAATTAAAAATACAATTATTAGGGCGTGGTCGTGGAAATGAAGAAGTTCTTCTATTACGGGTGATGCCGCGTCTTGGAATCCTAGTTGTGTGGGGTGTGCCATTAAACTTAAGACATACAGGAGTTTAACCTGTAATTTCATCTCGACAAGGTGATGTAATATGCATATTTTACTAATGTCTCCAGAAGAAAGTGACAGAGTGGTTATGTGACTGGCTTGAAACCAGTACATGGGGGTTCAATTCCTCCCTTTCTCGTTAGTTTGATTGAACTTGGACGAATGCTGGTTCCTCAAATGTGTGATAGGGTGGAGGGCAGCCGTGTAGTCATTCTACATTTGTTATAGTTAGCTCTACTGAGGATACTTCTCGTTTGGCGGCGAAAGCTTCTCATAAAATAAATAAGAATATAATTACCGCTACTAGTGAGACGAGTGAACCGATGGATGATACTGTATTTCATAGAGCATAAGCATCTGGGTAGTCAGAGTATCGTCGTGGTATCCCTGCTAAACCTAGGAAGTGTTGTGGGAAGAACGTGAGGTTAACACCAATAAATATTACAGCAAAGTGGATTTTTGTTCAAGTATCATTTAGGGTATATCCTGAAAATAGTGGGAATCAATGAACAAATGCCGCCATGATAGCAAATACGGCCCCTATTGATAGTACATAGTGGAAGTGGGCAACAACATAGTATGTGTCATGGAGAACAATATCGAGTGATGAATTAGCGAGAACAATTCCTGTTAATCCTCCTACTGTAAATAGGAAAATAAAGCCGAGGGCTCATAGTATAGGGGTTTCTCATTTAATTGAGCCCCCGTGGAGTGTAGCAAGTCAGCTAAATACTTTTACACCGGTCGGAATGGCAATAATTATTGTTGCAGATGTAAAATAGGCACGGGTGTCTACGTCCATTCCAACGGTAAACATGTGATGGGCTCAGACAATAAATCCTAGAAGGCCGATAGCTATTATAGCTCAGACTATTCCTATATAGCCAAAGGGTTCTTTTTTGCCTGCATAGTAGGCTACAACGTGTGAAATAATTCCGAATCCGGGTAAAATAAGAATGTAGACTTCTGGATGACCGAAGAATCAGAATAAATGTTGATATAGAATAGGATCCCCTCCTCCTGCCGGGTCAAAGAATGTAGTATTTAAGTTACGGTCAGTAAGGAGCATAGTAATACCAGCAGCTAGGACAGGTAATGATAGGAGTAGGAGAACGGCAGTTACAAGTACGGCCCATACGAAGAGGGGCGTTTGATACTGAGAGATTGCTGGGGGCTTCATATTAATAATTGTGGTGATGAAATTAACTGCCCCTAAGATAGATGATACACCTGCTAGGTGGAGGGAGAAGATTGTTAGGTCTACTGATGCTCCTGCGTGGGCAAGATTACCTGCAAGTGGGGGGTAAACAGTTCATCCTGTTCCGGCTCCGGCTTCAACGCCAGAAGAGGCTAGTAGCAAGAGAAACGATGGAGGTAAGAGTCAGAAGCTTATGTTGTTCATTCGTGGAAATGCTATGTCAGGTGCCCCGATCATTAGAGGTACAAGTCAGTTTCCGAATCCACCAATGAGAATTGGCATTACTATAAAGAAAATTATCACGAAGGCGTGAGCGGTAACAATAACATTATAGATTTGATCATCACCTAAAAGTGAACCAGGTTGGCTTAGTTCAGCTCGAATAAGGAGGCTTAAAGCGGTTCCCACTATTCCGGCTCAGGCACCAAATACTAGATAAAGGGTACCAATGTCTTTGTGGTTTGTAGAAAAGAATCAGCGTGTAATTGCCACAGGTAGGGTAGCCGAGTGCTCAGGCGGTGGGTTGTAGCCCCGAAGACAGAGGTTTAAGTCCTCTTCCTATCAAGCCCCGTGGTGGAGTACCACGTTGGATTGCAAATCCAGAGACGCAGATTAATACCCTGCCGGGGCTTTCCCGCCTTACTCGGCAGACGGCGGGAAAGTAGGTGGATGCTCGCTGGCTTGAGCGCTTAGCTGTTAACTAAGAGTTTGTAGGATCGAGGCCTTCCCATCTAGAAAGGCCTTAGTTTAACAAAAACATTTGATTTGCATTCAGAAGATGCAAGATAAACTCTTGTAGGTCTTATCAGGGGCTAGAAGATTTTCACTTCTGCTTAGAGCTTTGAAGGCTCTCGGTCTAATACTATCCTAAGCCCCTAAATAATAAGTGTTAGAATAGTAGGGGTAACGGGTAAGAGGCCTAGGGCTATTACGGTGGACAAGGCCAGGGGGATAGAGACTTGGGTTGTTTGAGTTCGTCATGGGGTTGTTGAGGTAACAGTGTTAGGGGAGATGGTAAGAGTTATTGCGTAGCAAAGCCGCAAATAGAAGTATAGACTAATTAGGGCGGCGAGAGCTATAACTGTGGCAGTAAGGGGGAGGCCTTGCTTTGCTAGTTCTTGTAAAATTAATCATTTTGGTATGAACCCGGTAAGTGGGGGGAGACCACCTAGGGATAGTAGTACTAGGGCGGCAGTTGCTGTTAATAGTGGGCTCTTTGATCATGTGGTTGCGAGGGTGTTAATTTTTGTGGCATATGAAAGTTTTAGTGTTAAGAATGCTGCAGATGTTATTAAAACATATATTAATAATGCGAGAAGGGTAAGTTGGGGAGCATGTTGAAGAACAATAATTATTCAGCCTATATGTGCAATTGAGGAGTAGGCCAAGATTTTTCGTAACTGGGTTTGGTTTAAACCGCCTCAGCCGCCTACTAGGGTAGATATAAGTCCAAGGGCTGTAAGTAGAAGTGGATCAAAAGCTTGGGCTGTTTGAATTATTAGGGCAAGTGGGGCAAGTTTTTGTCAGGTAGATAAAATTAATCCTGTTAATAGGTCTAATCCTTGTAGTACTTCTGGTATTCAAAAGTGTATTGGTGCTAGTCCAATTTTAAGCGCTAGGGCGGCAAGAATTATTGCGGTGGCGATTGGATTTGATATATTAGTTATGCTTCATTCTCCTGTGATTCATGCATTAGTTGTGCTTGCAAAGAGAATTACAGCGGCTGCAGTGGCTTGGGTAAGAAAATACTTCGTAGTAGCCTCTACTGCACGGGGGTGGTGGTGTTGTGCTATTAAAGGAACGATTGCTAGGGTATTAATTTCTAGTCCCATTCAGGCTAATAATCAGTGGGAACTGGCAAAGGTGAGGGTAGTCCCTAGGCCGAGACTGGACAAAAGTGTGGCTAAAACGTAAGGGTTCATTGATGGAGGAGGGATTTTAACCGTCATGTTCGGGGTATGGGCCCGAAAGCTTATTTAGCTGACCCCATCATAGAAAGTGGTGTAGAGGAAGCACTAAGAGTTTTGATCTCTTGGGCATGGGTTCGACCCCCTTCTTTCTAAGAACTGAGGGGATTTTAACCCCTGTAAGCCACTCTATCAAAGTGGTCCCTGGGCACTCGGGCACAGTTCCTAAGTTACAGCTGCGGGGGAAGGCCCGCTAGTGCGATTGGGAGGGATACGTGTCATAATACAAGGGCCAATGTTAGGGGAAGGAAGTTTTTTCAGACTAAGTGCATAAGTTGATCATATCGGAATCGTGGATAAGAGGCTCGTACTCAAAGGAATACTACAGATAAAAGTGCGGCTTTAATTATTAGGCCAATGGTGGTTAATTCAGGTACAGCGGGAAAATATGATGTTCCTAAGAAGAGTACGGCTGAGAGGGTATTTATTAATAAGATGTTGGCGTATTCGGCGAGGAAAAATAAGGCGAATGGACCTCCTGCATATTCTACATTAAAGCCTGAGACAAGTTCTGATTCACCTTCTGTTAGGTCAAAAGGGGCTCGATTGGTTTCTGCAAGAGTGGAGATATATCATATTGCGGCTAGCGGTCATGCGGGTACAAGCAGTCATACGCTTTCTTGGGCAGTATTAAATGTTTGTAGGGTATAGCCCCCAGAAAAGACAATTACTGAGAGGAGGATAAGCCCTAGGCTTACTTCATATGAAATTGTTTGAGCAACTGCTCGTAGGGCCCCAATGAGTGCATACTTTGAATTTGATGCTCATCCTGAGCCAAGAATAGAGTAAACTGCAAGGCTTGATAGTGCTAAAATAAATAGAACACCTAAATTTAGGTTAATGACTGGATGAGGTATAGGAATAGGTGCTCAAAGGGTAAGGGCAAGGGTTAGTGCGAGGATGGGGGTTGCTAAGAATAAAAATGGGGATGATGTAGAGGGACGGACAGGTTCTTTAATAAATAACTTAACCCCATCGGCGATAGGTTGAAGTAAGCCGTAGGGTCCTACTACATTGGGCCCTTTTCGTAATTGCATATATCCTAGTACTTTTCGCTCAAGTAAGGTTAAAAATGCCACGGCCAGTAGGACGGGCACAATATAAGCGAGTGGGTTAATGAGGTGAGTCATCAAGGTGTTAAGCATAAACTGGGGAGAGGATTTGAACCTCTGGTTTTAAGGGCTTAGGCCTTACGCAATTTACCATGCTCTGCCACCCCAGTATGCCCTTATCTTGGGCGGCAGGGGTTTTGGCCCTCCCTTATTTAATTTATTTGTTTTCATGAATTAGGGGTGGGGCATGCGTTAAGTATAGGCCCCTCTTTTCCGATCCTTTCGTACTAGGAAAAGTAGCGTTACAGATAGAAACTGACCTGGATTGCTCCGGTCTGAACTCAGATCACGTAGGACTTTAATCGTTGAACAAACGAACCCTTAATAGCGGCTGCACCATCAGGATGTCCTGATCCAACATCGAGGTCGTAAACCCCCTCGTCGATATGGGCTCTGGGAGAGGATTGCGCTGTTATCCCTAGGGTAACTTGGTTCGTTGATCGGCTTTATTAGCCGGATCATTATTGGTCAGATGTTCTGCGGCTTCAAGATGTTTCTTTTAGTTTTAGGGGTTTTGGCCCAGTCCACTCGGAGGCTTGTTTTTCCTCCGTGGTCGCCCCAACCGAAGGTAAAATCTCATGGTCACTAAGTTCTTGCTTTTTATGTAGTTGCTTAACGTGGCTGAATTTTGTACCTTAAGCTCCAAAGGGTCTTCTCGTCTTGTAGTGTTATACCCGCTTCTGCACGGATAGATCAATTTCACTGACTGGAAGGGGGAGACAGTTAAGCCCTCGTCTAGCCATTCATACAGGTCTCTATTTAAAAGACAAGTGATTGCGCTACCTTTGCACGGTCAATATACCGCGGCCGTTGAACCCGTAGTCACTGGGCAGGCTGGACCTCCTATACATTATGTTGCAGGAGGCGATGTTTTTGGTAAACAGGCGAGGCTTGTGTTTGCCGAGTTCCTTCCCCTTCTTTTAGTCTTTCCCTTAATGTGCCACTCCAGTGTGGGGTTAACGATTAGTTAGTTGTGAGTTCTTCTTGAGTTTTTTATTGTTCACAATGCCCTCTTTGATTGGGCTCGTTAAATTCCAGTGGTTAGTCCGATCTGGTTTACACTTGTGGCGGGAGAAGATCAGGTCTTCTTATTACTCATTTTAGCATAGTCTCATCCATGTGGGCATAGATTGGCCTAATACAGTTAGGGGAGTAAGATTTTTTATCGGGATAATAAATTTCTTTCTGTCCGAGCTTTAACGCTTTCTGTTTAGATGGCTGCTTTCAGGCCCACTAGAACAGTATATTTTAGTTATTATGATCTTTATCCTCCTGTGAAGGTTGTATCCTTTGTTAAAGGGGCTGTACCCCCTTCAACTAACTCTCGCATGTTTCCTTAATGTCTTAGTATTATATTTCCTGATTTAGGGTGTGCGAGGCTGAACTTCTATTCATTTCTTAGGTAACCAGCTATCACCAGGTTCGGTAGGTCTATCACTTCTACCCGGAGCTCTTCCCACTCTTTTGCCACAGAGACGGGTTAGCCCTAAATTATATAGGCTGTCTCGGGGTAGCTCACCTGGTTTCGGGGTATCAAACTAAAGATCTCTTCGCTTGAGGGTACTGGCTAAATCATGATGCAAAAGGTACAAGGTTTAGTCTTTGTTTTTCAGTGCTTATATGGGTTATTTCATTTCTCTTTCAGCTTTCCCTTGCGGTACTTTCTCTATTGCTTTAGGTGAACCTTTTCTGTCTCCCATACTCAGGTAAAAAAATGGTTTAGTTTATAGGGTGAGGTCTTGTTTTGTTATAAACATTGTTAAGTTATAGTGGTAGTTAAGCTAGCTGGTTGGCTCAGGGTGATCCAATTTGCATGGATGTCTTCTCGGTGTAAGTGAGATGCTTAACTAGCTCAGCCACGCCCTGAATTTTATCCAAGTGCACCTTCCGGTACACTTACCATGTTACGACTTGCCTCCCCTTGTCAGAGCTTTGATGTTAAGTAACTTTATTGCATTTCGACAGGGGAGAGTGACGGGCGGTGTGTACGCGTCTCAGAGCCGGGTTCAAAAGGACACGCTGCTTCCTTTTTACTACTAAATCCTCCTTCAAGCACTATTTCATGTTGCATGTCCGTAGTGTTCTATAATAGAAAATGTAGCCCATTTCTTCCCGCTTCGTTCGCTACACCTCGACCTGACGTTCTGGGTTGTGTCCATTTTGCTTACTTTTATTGCCTTCACAGGGTAAGCTGACGACGGCGGTATATAGGCTGGGATGGCTAGAAGCGGTGAGGTTTAACGGGGGTTATCGGTTCTAGAACAGGCTCCTCTAGGGGGGTCTGAGGCACCGTCAGGTCCTTTGGGTTTCAAGCTAATGCTCGTAGTACCCGGGCGGACGCCTAATTGTAGTTGGACGTCTGGGTTTATAACTGAGCATAGTGGGGTATCTAATCCCAGTTTGTTTCTCAGTTTTCGTGGGGTCAGGTGGGCTTTCTTAAAGCTACTTTCGTATATTGGGCTTCGGACTCCTAGAAGCGTATGACAGCCAAAGGGCCATTCAACTTTATTATTTCACTATCCTTAACCACCCTTTACGCCGTTGTATTATCAACTAGGGCCTCTCGTTTAACCGCGGTGGCTGGCACGAGTTTTACCGGCCCTCTTAGCCCTGACTGAGTCAAGTTTTCACTTATGGCTTAATATTTATCACTGCTGAATTCCCTTGGGGGTGTGGCTCGGCCTGGCGTCTTGGGCTAAAAATTTGTGCCTGATGCCTGCTCCTCGTCCCCGGGCAGGGGATTAAGGGCTTACTCACGGGACTGCGGAGACTTGCATGTGTAAGTCGGGTTAGAGCTGATAGTAAGGTCGGGACCATGCCTTTGTGCATGCGGAGCTTCTCAGGGCCCGTCTTAACATCTTCAGTGTTATGCTTTGTATTAAGCTACGCTAGC